TTCAGTAAAGTACTAAATTCGTAATATTCCTACTAGCTCTAAAGTCCACTCCTTCCCCATACTACAAGCGAAAGAGAAAATGTAAACACTACCATTAAAGCAGCCCAAGCGAGACTTACTATATCCATTTGAATGATGTCCCCTATCTCTATGAAATGAAGGAATTCTTCCATTATTGATTCATAATCATAGTGGAATCAATGGTGCAGAGTCAAAATAGGACTCTTACTTACGGCTATTTATAAAACAATTTCAAAAATCCACTCATATCCCTATATTTCTCATTCAATAGAATTCTAGAAATGATTGTAAAAAAAGAAAAGAATAGGCAATAGCCTTTCAACTATCTTGATTCAATTTATGAGCAGCACTAAGATCCTATAGTGACAAAGTATCTTGAGTTCTTTCCACAATTATTCAATGAATTTCCCAATCGACAGACCTAGTCCTTGCCTATGTCTTTTTCGGGGCAAGAATTTGTCAAGTTCGATCAACAGGATTAAGGAATTCCAAGCCTTTTTTTGTTGATCAGGCGACACCCAGATTTGAACTGGGGATAAAGGATTTGCAGTCCCCCGCCTTACCGCTTGGCCATGTCGCCAAATTCCATCCAAAATGGATAAATTATGAATTAATAAATTATAAGATCATATGAATAAAGATTATATTCTTTATATTCCATATTCCTATTCATATTCCTATTATATATTATATTTATATATTATTATTATATTTATATATTTATATATTATTATTATATTTATATATTATATATTATATCGATTCAATATATTAATCAATCATTATTATCATATCTTTATCATCATATCATTATATTTTATATTATAATGATATAATTAATTAATGATATAATTAATGATTAATGATATAATATATAATAGGAATATAATAGTAAATGAAATTAGATGATGATAATAGTAAATAGTATATATATAGTATATAAGAAAAAGAAATAGTATTAAATAGTATTATTAAATAGTAATTATTAAATAGTAAATAGTATAAATAGTATATAATTATATAATAATTAAATAGTATATTATATAATTATTAAATAGTATATAATATATAAGTATATATAAAATAGTATATAAGTATATATAATATATAACTATATAATAGAGGTATATATACATATATATGTATGTTTATTATATATGTAAATGATACAGTATATATGTAAATGTAAACCCCAGAACAGGAATTCTTATACGTGGAGCCCGGTTCTATTTATTATGCACATATCCCTACTATATAGGATCATCGCGCTTGAATATGAATAATGAATAGAAAATAGACATTATCATTAGAATAAAGTGCGACCTAACCTAGGTTGTATCAAGTTCATTTATGATCAAAGATGTGATATACGGATAGTTGGATACGTACAAAGTTCCATTGTATTTTATGAATTCTACTACCAAAAATACCAAAAAAGATTTGCGAATTCCTTTTTGAACATTCAATTGCGTGTGCTAAAAAAGGGGAAACTCTATGCTGTTCCTGATCCTTCTTTTTTATATCCTCCATAGAGAGCATATTGAATCCTGAATTCTTTTCTTTTTCATTTTTTTGTACCCTGATCGTAATATCATAAGAAAAGAATTAGGTGGAAATTGGATAAATTTTGATGTCTAATAAAAGACTCCATCAGCCTAAGTGACATACCCGGGAATGCTTTATCAATTTCCATTTCGTACCTGGCTCAAGCTCAAATTCGAACTTGCATTGAAGATGCCTCCTTTTCTCTGTCTTGCTTCCGTTCATACGTATGATATATATGGATGGAGTTGACTAAGATTTTATGTGATTCAGTAAACAGAATATCCATTCCATCATTGCTAGATCAATCGGTATGGTTCTATGAATAGTGAGCCAATAATGGGATTTTTTCAATAAAGAGGAAACTTCAGATTAAGATGCTCCAGAATGGAAATGAGGGAATGTCTACAATACCTGGATTTAGTCAGATACAATTTGAGGGATTTTGTAGGTTCATTAATCAGGGCTTGACGGAAGAATTTCATAAGTTTCAAAAAATTGAAGATAGAGATCAAGAAATTGAATTTAAATTATTTGTGGAAACATATCAATTGGTAGAGCCCTTGATAAAAGAAAGAGATGCTGTGTACGAATCACTTACATATTCTTCTGAATTATATGTACCCGCGGTCTTAATTTGGAAAACCGGTAGGAATATGCAAGAACAAACTGTTTTTATTGGAAACATCCCTATAATGAATTTTTTTGGAACCTCTATAGTAAATGGAATATACCGAATTGTGATCAACCAGATATTGCAAAGTCCCGGTATTTACTACCGTTCAGAATTTGAACATAACGGAATTTCTGTCTATACCAGTACTATAATATCGGATTGGGGGGGAAGGTCGGAATTAGAAATTGATAGAAAAGCAAGGATATGGGCCCGTGTAAGTAGAAAACAAAAAATATCTATTCTAGTTCTATCATCAGCTATGGGTTCGAATATAAGAGAAATTCTAGATAATGTTTGTTACCCTGAGATCTTCTTGTCTTTCCCGAATGATAAAGATAAAAAAAAGATTGGGTCAAAAGAAAATGCTATTTTGGAGTTTTATCAACAATTTGCCTGTGTAGGGGGGGATCCGGTATTTTCTGAGTCCTTATGCAAGGAATTACAAAAGAAATTCTTTCAACAAAGATGTGAATTAGGAAAGATTGGTCGGCGAAATATGAACCGGAGATTAAATCTTGATATACCCCAAAACAATACATTTTTGTTACCACGCGATCTATTGGTTGCTGTGGATCATTTGATTGAAATGAGATTGGGAATGGGTACACTTGACGATATGAATCACTTGAAAAATAAACGTATTCGTTCTGTAGCAGATCTATTACAGGATCAATTCGGATTGGCTCTTGTTCGTTTAGAGAATACGGTTCGAGGAAATATATGCGGAGCAATCAGGCATAAGTTGATACCGACTCCTCAAAATTTGGTAACTTCAACTTCATTAACAACTACTTATGAATCGTTCTTTGGCCTACACCCTTTATCTCAAGTTTTGGATCGAACTAATCCGTTGACACAAATTGTTCATGGGCGAAAATGGAGTTATTTGGGTCCCGGAGGATTGACTGGACGAACTGCTAGTTTTCGTATACGAGATATCCACCCGAGTCACTATGGACGTATTTGTCCAATTGACACGTCTGAAGGAATCAATGTTGGACTTATTGGATCATTAGCTATTCATGTGAAGGTTGGTTATTGGGGATCTATAGATAGTCCGTTTTATGAATTATCTGAGAAATCAAAAGAGTCACAGATGGTTTATTTATCACCAAATATAGATGAATATTATATGGTAGCAGCAGGAAATTCTTTGGCCTTGAATTGGGGTATTCAAGAACAACAGGTTGTTCCAGCTCGATATCGTCAAGAATTCCTAACTATTGCATGGGAAGAGATTCATCTTAGAAGCATTTTCCCCTTCCAATATTTTTCTATCGGAGCTTCCCTCATTCCTTTTATCGAGCATAATGATGCGAATCGAGCTTTAATGAGTTCTAATATGCAGCGCCAAGCAGTTCCCCTTTCTCGGTCCGAGAAATGCATTGTTGGAACTGGTTTGGAAGGACAAACGGCTCTAGATTCGGGGATTTCAGCTATAGCTGAACGCAAGGGAAAAATCCTTTATACTGATACTCACAAGATCCTTTTATCAAGTAAAGAGGATACTCTAAGCATTCCATTAGTTATGTATCAACGTTCAAACAAGAATACTTGTATGCATCAAAAAACTCAGGTTAAGCGGGGTAAATATATTAAAAAGGGACAAATTCTAGCGGGCGGTGCGGCTACAGCCGGTGGGGAACTTGCTTTAGGAAAAAATGTATTAGTAGCTTATATGCCATGGGAAGGTTACAATTTTGAAGACGCAGTACTAATTAGCGAACGTCTGGTCTATGAAGATATTTATACGTCTTTTCACATCCGGAAATATGAGATTCAGACTCATGTAACAAGTCAAGGTCCTGAAAGAATTACTAAGGAGATTCCTCATTTAGAGGCTAAATTACTCCGAAATCTAGATAGAAATGGAATCGTGATGCTGGGATCTTGGATAGAAACAGGTGATATCTTAGTAGGTAAATTAACACCTCAGACAGCGAACGAATCGTCATATGCCCCGGAGGATAGATTATTACGAGCTATACTCGGTATTCAGGTATCCACTTCAAAAGAAACTTCTTTAAGGCTGCCTATAGGTGGGAGGGGTCGAGTTATTGATGTGAGATGGATCCATAGAAAAGGGGGTTCCAATTATAATTCAGAAAGGATTCATGTATATATTTCACAGAAACGTGAAATCAAAGTAGGTGATAAAGTAGCTGGAAGGCATGGGAATAAGGGTATAATTTCTAAGATCTTGTCTAGACAAGATATGCCCTATTTGCAAGATGGAACGCCCGTTGATATGGTATTCAACCCATTAGGAGTCCCCTCACGAATGAATGTGGGACAGATATTTGAATGTTCGCTCGGGTTAGCGGGGGATCTGCTAAATAAACATTATAGAATAGGACCCTTTGATGAGAGATATGAGCAAGAAGCCTCAAGAAAACTAGTGTTTTCTGAATTATATGAAGCCAGTAAGCAAACAAAAAATCCATGGGTATTTGAACCCGAATATCCAGGAAAAAGCAGAATATTTGATGGAAGAACAGGAGATCTTTTTGAACAACCTGTTCTAATAGGAAAGTCCTATATCTTAAAATTGATTCATCAAGTTGATGATAAAATCCATGGACGTTCCAGTGGGCATTACGCACTTGTTACACAACAACCCCTTAGAGGGAGGGCCAAACAGGGGGGACAAAGAGTGGGAGAAATGGAAGTTTGGGCTCTAGAGGGATTTGGTGTTGCTCATATTTTACAAGAGATGCTTACTTATAAATCCGATCATATTAGAGCTCGTCAAGAAGTACTT